TTCACTTTCTGAAACAAGAAGTTCTGGTCCTGGAGGTATAATATCAACGACTTGGCGTCCCTCCGATGCGTCTGCTATGGTTATTTCATACCCTCCCTTTTCCTTACGTACTATTTTGCTTACTATACCTGCCGCTGTAGCATTATAGACTGTATTGTTACTCTTACTCCCATCGGGATAAATCTGACCCCTTCCCCTGTTCCCACCGACGTATATAGGATATTTTAAGAAGTAAACATCTTTCTTAGTAGCAGGGTCCGGGGAAAGAATAGGAAAGGTGATTTCACTATATTTCTGACCCGGAACAGGACCTATCACAAGAATATTTTTTTTAGTCGGACGATAACTCTGAAAAGACAGATTGCCCATCCTTTCTTTCATTTCGGGAGAAATACGATCGGGCGGAGCTAGTTCGAATCCCTCAGGTAAAATAAGAACAGCCCCTACATTCAAAGACCCTTTTTTACCATTAGAAAGAACTTGTTTCAGTTGAATATCATAAGGGATTCTAACAACTGCTTCAAATACAGTATCAGGAAGTACCGCTTGTGGAACCTCAATATCCACGGGCTTATTAGCTAAATGACAATTGGCACATACAATACGCCCGGTTGCTTCTCGTGGATTTTCATAACTCTGTTGCGCAAAAATGGGATATGCGTGTGAAATAGATGTCCAAGTTATTACATATATCAACATCATGATCGATACAGAAATGGATCGAGTCATCTGCCCCTTTACCCAAGAAAGGATACTTCTATTTTGCATGGTCCAATCGTTGATCCGGAGAATTTCTACAATAAATTAGGTAGGTTGCTAGTATAGTTTCCTATCCACGATTCTGCTATTTGACTGGAATAATTTCACTGGAATACAGGAAGAATTCCCTGGATGAGTAGAAACATAAAGAAAAGAGTGAGTAAGATTTTTATTGGTTTGTTTATGTACGAAGTAACAAACATTATAATTGGATTCATATCAGTGGATCATCCCTTAGTCATTCAATGAATGATAAATTACTACAAGTGAGGGAGATACACGATTTAAATAACGGAAGATCCAATATTTAAAAATGGTATCTAGAATGACTGGAAAAGTGGAAACAAGCCCAGATATAATTTGCTCATTATGAGAAAATCCAAAATCTTTGTAGACAAAACTAATCATTAGTTCCCAACCATGAGGCGAATGGAATCCAATACATAAATCAGTTAACAAAAGAATAGAAAAAGCTTTTATTGTGTCGCTTAAATTGTAGAGAAACTCTCGAACCCAAGAATTAAGAATGACAAGTTCTTCATTACCCAGAATCGAATAACCACTTAAAATAGCAAAACTTATTATATTTGTTGAGAAGTGTAAAACGGCATGGATATGACCCTCATTATGCATCTTGACCAATTGTATCGTTTCTTTGTGAATTCCTATACGAAAATTTTTTATATGTGTCTCTGGATACTCCTTTATTATTTCGTCCAAAATAAAAAGTTCTTCTAATTCTATGAATTTTTCTAGAACGTTATTTTCTTGAATATTATTCAAAAAGGCTTCGGATTGACTAGTATTCCACCAATTAATAACCCAAGATTCCAGACTTTTATTAAATGAGAAAGAAATCCACCAGGGCAAAAATACTATAGATGCAAGATATGGAAGGGGGGTGAATGCTTTCTTTTTTGGCATTTTGAATCTGTGAATTGTTAATGAAGCGACTTCATTGCTCGACTCTATCCAATCTGGTATTTTTTTGAAACATGAGTTCTATAACAGGGAGGGCTTTTGAGCTCCTTCCTCAATGCTCAATGCTCAATGCTGAAAAAACATCCATTTTTTGGTTTATTTCAAAATACTTCAATTGGTACGCGCAAGAAATAGGCCAATTCAGCAGCTTTTTGTTCAATTTCTCGTGGAGTCAAATTCTCATCAGTACGAGTCAGCGGAAGGGCCCCCCGACCTCTGATTTCCATATAAAGTACACGACGAGGATAAAGACCCTCTTTAATTTCTATTCTAATCGACTGGATATCTCTCATAAGGAATCGAAGGAAGATCCGACGATTTCGTCCAGGAAATCCCCAACGAAAAATACACACTATTCCTTCTTTTCTATCGAATTGATCATAACCACTGCCTACATTCCACCAAATTGTGCACCACAAATATGAGCTAATGAACAGACCCGCGACCCCATAGAAAGACATCACGATCCCCTGTGGAAAAAAAAGGATTTGCTGAGACGGAAATAAAGATATCAGATTCCGACCAAGATAACTAGAAGTTCCAACCAATAGGAATCCCAGGGAACCTAAAAAAATGATACAGGCCCAGAAGAAATTACTTGTTTTGCGGGACCCCGTTATAAGTTCTATCCATATACGTTCTGATCGCCAGTTCATACTAAATCCAGTTGCATTTTATTGGAATTGAGAGAATAACCCAAATGAATTTGACTTTATGTTTTGTTCCCGAAGTAACTCTCATCAACTAGCACTATTGTGATATGAATCATTAGTAATAATTCATAGAATCGGTTCGATATAAAAAAGAAAATCCCCGTCATAGGATCCCACTACGGGTATATACGTACATATAGATATATTAACTCAGATCTCTGCTGATCGATTTTCAAAAAAGCTCTAATGCATTTATCCATATAATATAATGTTTCCACGCGCATAACCGCTCTTTCACTTGTGTTTGGAAGAAGCCGCATGTTTACCATATTCCAATAAATAGATATCTGTATTATGATCCAAGTAAAATTATTGCAAGAAATTGATGAGATTTGGTCCCATCGGATTTAGACAATTTTGTTTTTTTGAACATGAATAGATAAAGAAGCCATTGCAATTGCCGGAAATACTAGGCCCACTAAAGGCACAAAAAAAGAGGGGAAGTTGAAAGTTGTCATAGACTAGATACCTCGATTTAATTTTGATTTGTACCTGTTATAAAGATATCTTATCATAAGTATATTGATTCTAAGTATATAAGTATATAATAATAGGTACAAGAAAAATAGAACTAAATTAGGTGTACCTATTTACCTTTCTATTTATTATTCTTGTTCTTTTGTCCTTATCTTCTAATAACGAATGAACGAATGAAAGAGTTTCTTACAAGTAAGGATTCTAATGAACCCGATCCAACATGAATTCCTAGTAAAAATGGGAGTTCCCCGGGGATATAGAAAAACGCAAGATTTCAATTCTATATTTTCTATATTTGAATTCTTCAATATCAATATCTATAATAAATACGTAAGAAGAGAACATTCCCTTTTTTTTTTCCTAATTTCAATTTCCGGAAAGATAGAATTAATTCTTTTATACTGTTGATAGAGTCTTCCCGATCACTAATCATGAATATGGGTAGCAAGAAAATAGATCTGGAAAAAAAAAAACTGAATTTCATTTTAATGCTCTATTTGATTGAATTTTTATTCACGGGAAAGAAACCGTGAAGTTGAAATAACTCACTCAGAACACCTTTTAAAAGATTACGTGGTACGATTGGGTCGAATAAGCCTTTCTGGAATAAATACTCAGCCGATTGTGAACCATCAGGTACTGTTTTATTCAATGTTTGTTCAATTACTCTTTTACCCGCAAATGCAATATAGGCATTAGGTTCGGCAATAATGATATCTCCTAACATACCAAAACTAGCGGTCACCCCGCCGGTTGTAGGAGATGTAAGGATTGATACATATAATAACTTTTTATTTAATTGATAATTATATGAAGCGGAAGATATTTTTGCCATTTGCATCAAACTCAAACTTCCTTCTTGCATGCGCGCTCCTCCGGAAGCACACACTATAATAACAGGTAGAGATCTATTAGTAGCATATTCGATCAAACGGGTTAGTTTCTCACCTACTACGGATCCCATACTTCCCCCCATGAACTGAAAATCCATAACCCCAATTGCTATGGGAATACCTTTTAATTGACCTATGCCTGTTTGAACAGCTTCGGTTAACCCTGTCCCTTTTTGATAAGAATCAATACGATCTTGATAAGGTTCCTCCTCCGAATGAAATTCAATGGGATCCACAGAAACCATGTCGTCATCCATAGGAGCCCAAGTGCCCGGATCAATCGAAAGTTCGATTCTGTCTGAACTACTCATTTTCAAATGATATCCACATTGTTCACAAATATTCAATTTTGATCTAAAAAATTTCTTATAATTTAATCCATAACAATTTTCGCATTGAACCCACAAATGTCTGTATTTTTTATTTATATCGAGATCATTATAATTTCCTTGCATATGGGACTCACTTTCATAGGAATAACTTTCATAGGAATAACTTTCATTTGCACTAGTTTTTACATCGGAACTCGCACTGGCAATACTGTTTATGCTTTCATTACAAATGTAACTATAAATGTAACTCTTACTGTAATTGTCGCCACTTGAAAAGTCACTATTAATACTGATTTCAGAATCAAGATAATTGTCAATGCAACTATTAATGTGATTATTCCAACTATATTTAGTATCATACATGTAACGATCATAGTAGTGATTGTTACTCTTAGACCCATTATTCAGATAACTAGAATTTGGATAACTAGAAAAAAAACTTTCGAGTTCACTCAGAAACGAATGATCATTGTCAATATCAAAAATATGATTTTCAATATCGAAATAGATGGAATAATTGTCACCACTACTATCCCTAACTAAAAAAGTGTCATCAGAGGTGAAATTACGAATGCCCCTGACACCAAATAAATGATCCACATTATCGCAACCTGGGTTGTCACTATCACCCCAACTATGAATGTTTTTATCTATAACGGGGTCTTCACTTCCATTAGTATTTCCAATAGGACCAATACCATCCATTGATTTACTTAGCCCACACCTGTATCCTAACTCCCTGTTAAACAACATCGAAGTGAACCACCATTTTTCCTTTTCCATAGAGCCTTCCTGCCCCCTATTTGAATGAAAATACAATATATGAATAGTCATTCGATGAATAA